ACATACTAGAATTCGGACTATGATACAAGTAATTCCTGACACCTGGTCGAAAAGGAATAAAAAATCGAAAGATAGGCAAAAGGCTTTTCATAATTTTTTTGGTTCTTTTTTACGAATTTTATAAAGCTAAATAGACAGATCTAAAAATTCATTTCGGATAATTGAACCTTCTCAAACTGTTTCTTTTTAAGAACCAAAAAGATTTGTGCCAAAACAACCGATCCTAAGAAGAACAAAAGGCCTTGGACACGTAATGGATCTTGAAGTACTATTTCCGCATCCCCCTGACCAAATCCACCCACATTAGGATTACTCGTTAATGGTTGATCGAGTTTAATGGATTCGCCCTCTGAAACAAGAAGTTCTAGGCCTCGAGGAATAATATCAATCACTTGGCGTTCATTGGATGCATCCACTATGGTTATTTCGTATCCCCCTTTTTCTTTTCGTAAAATTTTGCTTATTATCCCTCCTGCCGTAGCATTATAAACTGTATTGTTACTTTTGCTACCATCAGGATAAATCTGACCCCTTCCCCTGTTTCCACCTACGTATATAGGATATTTTAAGAAGTGAACATCTTTATTCGTAGCAGGGTCTGGGGCAAGAATAGGAAAGGTTATTTCACTATATTTTTGACCAGGAACAGGACCTATCACAAGAATATTTTTTTTATTGGGGCGATAATTCTGAAAAGACAGATTTCCTATCTTTTCTTTCATCTCGGGTGAAATACGATCGGGGGGGGCTAATTCAAATCCCTCCGGTAAAATAAGAACAGCTCCCACATTCAAAGCTCCTTTTTTACCATTAGCTAGAACTTGTTTTAGTTGCATATCATAAGGAATTTTAACAACTGCTTCAAATACAGTATCAGGAAGTACCGCTTGTGGAACCTCAATATCCACAGGCTTACTAGCTAAATGGCAATTGGCACATACAATACGCCCAGTGGCCTCTCGTGGATTTTCATAATTCTGCTGGGCAAAAATCGGATATGCACTTGAAATGGATGCCCAAGTTATTATATATATCATGAGTGAGACAGATATGGAGCGAGTAATCTCTTCCCTTATCCAAGAAAAGGTATTTCTAGTTTGCATGGTCCAATCATTTATCCCGAAAATTTCTACAATAAAGTTAGGTAGGTCGATAATATACTTCCCTAGCCATAATTATGCTATTTACATTTACTGAAAAAAAGAAAATTTTTTTGTTGAAATATACAAGGAATCCCTCATGGGTAAAAAGAGTAAAGTAAATACGACTTTGATTTGGTTATGATGTATAAGGTAAGAAAGATTCGAATTGGATCAGTGAATCACTTTTTAGTCATTTATTGCATGATAAATCACTACAAGTGACGGAGATACACGATTTAAATAACGAAAGATCCAATATTTAAAAATTGTATCAAGAATGACTGGAAAGGTAGAAACTAGACCAGATAAAATTTGCTCATAATGAGCAAACCCAAAATCTTTGTAAATATAACCAATCATTAGTTCCCAACCGTGAGGCGAATGGAATCCGATACATAAATCAGTTAATAAAAGAATCGAAAAAGCTTTAATTGTATCACTTAAATTATATAGGAATTCTTGAACCCAAGAATTCAGAATAAAAAGCTTTTCCTTACCCCAAAAGGAATAACCACTTAGAATAACGAAAGATATTAGATTTGTCGAGAAATGCAAGATTGTATGGATACGATACTCATTGTGTATCTTGATAAATTGGATCGTTTCTTTGTGGATTCCTAGACGAAATTGTTGTAAATCGGTTTCTGGGTATTCTTTTATCATTTCATCCAGCTGGAATAGATCCTCTAATTGTATGAATTTTTCTAGAACACTTTTTTCTTGAATATCATTCAAAAAAGTTTCGCATTGTCTAGTATTCCACCAATTAGTAATCCAAGTTTTCAAACTTTTATTACAGCAGAGAGAGATCAACCAGGGCAAAAATACTATAGATGTAAAATAAAAAAAAGGAATGAATGCTTTCTTTTTTGCCATTTTGAATCTGTGAATTGTTAATGAACCTACCGCATTTGTTGATTCTATTAGATCTAATATTTCTATCGAGCATGAGTTTCTATTCTAATTCGAATAGAATGTATTGAGCCTATGAATCCATTTTATCTTTTTCTTTCAATACTTAGTCTTTGCTTTGAATCTAGAAAGAATACAGAAATAGACTAAGAATACACTTCCAATTTGAATAAAAAATTGGATTTACAGGATGTTATTCTCCCTTTTTTCGATCAATACTAAAAGAACTTTTTCAAATTTTAAAAATAAAAAAAATTATTCTATTTTGAAACCAAGAAACTCCCTTTCTTTTCTATCAAATATATCAAAAAAAACGAGCATAAAAGAATAGATTAATGTTCAATTGACAAAAAAAAAAAAGAAAGAAATTCTTTCGTTTTTTCTTCCTACTGCCAAAGCATTTAGTATTTTAAAATGAATTCATTTCAAAATACTTCAATTGGTACACGCAAGAAGTAAGCCAATTCAGCAGCTTTTTGCTCAATTTCTCGTGTAGTAAAATTCTCATCAGTACGAATTAAAGGAATAGCCCCTTGACCTCGAATTTCCATATAAAGGACACGCCGAGCAGAAACACCCTCTTTAACTTCTATTCTGATGGACTGAATATCTTTCATAAGGAATCGTAAAAAGATGCGACGACTTTTTCCAGGAAATCCCCAACGAAAAATACGCACTATTCCTTCTTTTCGGTCGAAAAGATCATAACCACTACCCACATTCCAAAAAATGGTACACCACAAATAGCAACTAATAAAGAGACCTGCGATCCCATAGAAAGACATTACGATCCCTTGTGGAAAAAAAAGGATTTGCTGAGAAGCAAATAACGATATAAAATTTCTACCAAGATAACTGGAAATTCCAACCAATAAGAATCCTAATGAACCTAAAAATAGGATAAAGGCCCAGCAGAAATTACTTGTTTTTCGAGACCCCGTTATAAATTCTATCCATATAGATTCTGATCGCCAACTCATATATATTAGATCCAGTTATACAATTTTTTGGAATTGAGAAAATATGACTTTCCTTTTTTGTTTTCAAAGTAACTCTCATCAACTATTTTGTTATGAACCTTTACCTTAGGAGTAATTCCTAGAATTTTTTCGAAAATCTCCTTCCTTTAGACGATCCCCTATAAGTATATACATACAAATAAATACATTGACTTGAATTTCATACATCGGCCCGATGATGAGCCATTTTTCAAAAGAGCGGAAGTTGAGTTCCCCATATAATACGTTTACACATGCATAAGAGCTTTTTTTAGTTATGTTTGTAGGAATCTATGTGTTATACAATATTCTACCAAATGGGTCTTAGCGAATCGAAGTTTTTAAAATAAAAAAAGGAGTGATACGATTCGGTCTCATCCGATCTAAAAAATCTTATTTTTTTGAATATGAAGAAATAAAGAAGCCATTGCAAGTGCCGGAAAGACTAGGCCTACTAAAGGCACAAAAATAGAGGGTAAGTTATTGAAAGTTGTCATAAAATGGGTACCTCAATTTAATATTTGTACCTGTTATTGTTATATTCTGAATTCTAAAGATATCTTAGAATATCTTGTATTTTTATTATTTCTATTATATATATATTATAATTATACTAAGTATCTTTAAGGAAATATATATCTAATACTAATATACAACCTAATCGAAATAGAATCAAAAAATAGGTACAAGAAACGCCAAACTAAATAAATGGACTTATTCATCTTTCAAAATCAAATAGATATATATAAATCCCCTTGTTAGATTTATTATTATTTTTGTCTTCTAATAGTAATTGAATTAATAAAGAAAAAATTTTATTCCATTACAAATTTCTACAAAATTGATTGGAATCTGATCCAACAACAGGGAATTGCAAAAAGATGCAAGACTCTCTATAGATCTGTATATATCTCTATTTGAATTATCTATACATATGCAAGCACGAGATGAAAATAAACTTTGTTTTATTTGTCTAGTCTAATTTGAACTTCCCGAAAGCAAAAATTCACTTTTTATCTTGTTGATAGAGGTTTACTGAGTAGTAAACAATAATATCGATAACAAAATGATTCGAAAGAAAAATTTATTTTTCAGGGGTTTCGTTTAATTCTGATAAACTAACTGTTCTATTTAATTTCATTTTTGTTCAAAGGAAAAAAAGCATGGAGCTGAAATAACTCACTCACAACACCTTTTAAAGGATTACGTGGTACAATTGCATCCAATAAGCCCTTACGTAATAAAGATTCAGCCGCTTGTGAACCTTCAGGCACGGCTTTTTTCAATGTTTGTTCAATTACTCTTTTACCCGCAAATGCAATATAGGCATAGGGTTCGGCAATAATGATATCCCCCAACATACCAAAACTAGCTGTCACCCCCCCGGTAGTAGGAGATGTAAGAATTGATATATAGAATAACTTTTTACTTGATTGATAATCACATAAAACCGAAGAAATTTTAGCCATTTGCATCAAACTTAAACTTCCTTCTTGCATTCGTGCTCCTCCCGAAGAACACACTAAAATAAGAGGTAAACGTTGATTGGTAGCATACTCGATCAAACGAGTTATTTTTTCGCCTACTACGGATCCCATACTACCCCCCATAAACTGAAAATCCATAACCCCAAGGGCTACTGGAATACCGGTTAGTTGGCCTGTACCTGTTTGAACAGCATCAGTCAATCCTGTCTTTTTTTGAGCAGAGTCAATACGCTTTTTATAAGGTTCCTCCCGTGAATGAAATTTAATGGGATCCGCAGAGACCATGTCTTCATCCATAGGATTCCAAGTACCCGGATCAATCGAAAGCTCGATTCTCTCTGAACTAGTCATTTTCAAATAATGTCCACATTCTTCACAAACATTCATTTCTACTTTCTTATACATTAATCCATAACAATTGTCGCATTGAATCCACAATTGATTGTGGTTTTTAGTTATAT